AAGTAAAAATAGATTCAAATAATAGGTTAAAGTTTTCATTGAACGCAATTCTAACTAACCCTAAGCGTGAAAAAAAATCTATTGGAATAAACAAAATAGGTAAAAAACCCCCTCGATGGTCATACAAATTAATCAATGAGTTGGAACAACATTTTAAAAAACGACGAAAAGAACAAGGCATAATGCAAGGGCTGGATCACCAGCTTCGAACAAGAAGATTTAAACGTATAGCTTTTTTAACTCGTTCCAGACGAAGTTTTAAGAAGTCTCATTTCAAGAATTATAATCTTTATAAAAAATTTAATAGAGATTCGGGTTTTATAAGTTATTTAGAAGAACCGGATTTTCGTCGAGCCGTAATAAAAGGATCTATGCGCGTTCAAAGGCGTAAAATGGTTATTTGGGGACCCTCTCAAGGAAATCCCCATTCCCCCCTTTTTTTGGAAAAAATGGAGGATTTTCCTTTTCCTATATCCAACCTAATGAAACTTTTTTTTAATATTAGAGATTGGTTGGGTAAAAAGTCAGAATTCGAAATTTTAGATCAACAATTCCAAATAAAAAAAAATAACCAGGAAGACGCAATGGAATTCTGGGATAACATTCCATATGCACAAAAAACAAGAAGTGTTCTATTACTAGCTCAATCAATTTTTAGAAGATATATTAAATTACCCTTATTCATAATAGTTAAGAATATTGGCCGTATTTTATTACGGCAATCTCCGGAATGGTATGAGGATTTCCAAGATTGGAATAGAGAAATTTATCTAAAGTGCAGCTATAATGGTCTTCAATTCTCCAAAACGGAATTTCCTAAAAATTGGTTAAGAGAAGGTTTTCAGATCAAAATCCTATATCCTTTTCATTTGAAACCTTGGCACAGATCTAAACTACGACTCTCTGATAGCGATCGAAAGCAACAGGATTATTTTGATTCTTGTTTTTTAACAGTTTTGGGAATGGAAACAGAATATCCTTTTGGGCCTCCTCGAAAAACACCTTCCTTTTTTGAACCTATTTTTAAAGATATAGACTATAAAGTCGAAATCAGAAAATTCAATTTTAGAGTTCGAAGAGTTTTAAAAAAAATAACAAAGAAACAAACAAAAGCTGTTTTATTTGTAAAACAAATAATAAAAGAACTTTTAAAAGGAACAAAAATTCCATTATTTATACCGAGAGAAATATATGAATCAAGTCAAACTCAAACAGAAAATGATTCTATAATCAGTAATAAGATAATTCATGAATCACTTAGTCAAAATCGAGCTACAGGTTGGACAAATTATTTACAGACAAAAGAAGAAATGAAACATAGAATTGATAGAAGAAACACAATCAGAAATCAAATAGAAAAAATGAAAAAAAATAAAAAGAATAATGGAGAATCACCCCCAAAAATTTGGAAACTATTAAAAAGAAAAAATATTGAATTATTAATTCAATTTTGCATTGAAAAAATATACATTGATATCTTTCTATGTATCATTAATATGCGCAGAATCACTCTATACCTTTTTATGGAATCAACAAAAAAAATTGTTGAGAAATACATTGACAATAATAAAAGAAATCAAGATCAAGAAAGGATTAATAAAACAAAACAAAATCAAATTTACTTTATTTCGCCTATGACTATAAAAAAGATATTTGATAATCTTAGAAATAGTAAGCGAAAGTCACATATTTTTTTTTATTTATCTGACTTGTCACAAAAATATGTATTTTTAAAATTATCACAAACCCAAGCAATTAACTTCAATAAGGTAAGATCTATTCTTCAATATAATGGACCATCTTTTTTTCTTAAGAATGAAATAAAGGATTTTTTTGGAAGACAAGGAATATTTGATTCCGAAATAAGACATAATAAACTTCCAAATTATGGAATGAATCCATGGAAAAACTGGTTAAGAGGTCATTATCAATACGATTTATCTCAGATTACATGGTCTAGATTAGTCCCCCAAAAATGGCGAAATGTGATAAATACCTCTCAAAAAAATGATTTAAAGAAATGGTATTCCTATGAAAAAGACCCTTTTTTTGATTACAAAAAAAAACAAAATTTGAAAGTCTATTTATTATCAAATAAAGAGGATAATTTTGAAAAAAACTATAGATATGATCTTTTATCATATAAATATATTCATTCTGAAACTAAGAAGAAATCCTGTATTTATAGAACATCATTAGAAAGAAATAAGAAGCAGGAAAATTCCACCAGAAATAAAGAAAACTTTTTTAACATACTCAAGAATATTCCTATGAAGAATTATCTAGGAAAAAGTGATATTATATATATGGAAAAAAATACGGATAGAAAATATTTGGGGTGGAAATTTAATACAAACATTCAGGTTGAACCTAATAAGGACCAAATAAAGGATCAATTTCATATTTTTTATCTTCCAATTGATTCAAATTGCGAAATCAATTACAAAAGGGTCTTTTTTGATTGGATGGAAATATCTTTTGATTGGATGGGAATGAATGA